CCCATAAATGGTATTTTACGTAGAAATAGTATTCTTGCTTATTTTGATGATCCACGATACAGAAGAAGCAGTTCCGGAATTACTAAATATGGGACCATAGAGGTGGATTCAATCATAAAAAAAGAAGATTTGATTGAGTATCGAGGAGCAAAAGAATTTAGTCCGAAATACCAAACGAAAGTAGATCAGTTTTTTTTCATTCTTGAAGAAGTGCATATCTTACCGGGATCCTCATTAATAATGGTCCGGAACAATAGTATCATTGGAGTAGATACACGACTCGCTTTAAATATAAATACAAGAAGCCGAGTAGGCGGATTAGTCCGAGTGGAGAGAAAAAAAAAATATATTGAACTTAAAATCTTTTCTGGAGATATTCATTTTCCTGGAGAGACAGATAAGATATCCAGGCACAGCGGCATTTTTATACCACCAGAAACAGAAAAAAAAAATTATAAAGAATCAAAAAAATGGAAAAATTGGATCTATGTTCAACGGATCACACCTACCAAGAAAAAGTATTTTGTTTCGGTTCGACCCGTAGTCACATATGAAATATCCGATGGGATAAATTTAGCAACACTTTTCCCTCGGGATATCTTGCAGGAAAAGGATAATGTCCAACTTAGAGTTGTCAATTATATCCTTTATGGAAATGGCAAGTCAATTCGAGGAATTTATCACACAAGTATTCAATTAGTTCGGACTTGCTTAGTATTGAATTGGGACCAAGAACAAAACGGTTCTATAGAAGAGGTTCATGCTTCCTTTGTTGAGGTAAGGGCAAATGATCTAATTCGCGATTTCATAAGAATTGAGTTAGTCAAGTCCACTATTTCGTATACCGGAAAAAGGTATGATAGGGCAAGTTCCGGATTGATTCCCAATAATGGATTAGATCGCACCAATATCAATCCCTTTTATTCCAGGGCGAAGATTCAATCACTTAGCCAACATCAAGGAACTATTGGTACGTTGTTGAATCGAAATAAGGAATGCCAATCTTTGATAATTTTGTCATCATCCAATTGTTCTCGAATTGGTCCATTCAATAGTTCGAAATATAACAATGTGACAAAAGAATCGGATCCCCTAAATCCAATTAGGGATTCTTTAGGTCTCTTAGGCGCTATTGTACCTAAAATAGCGAATTTTTATTCATCTTACCATTTAATAACTCATAATCAGATCGTGTTAAAGAAATATTTGCTACTTGACAATTTGAAACAGATTTTCCAAGTACTTCAAGTACTTAAATACTGTTTAATAGATGAAAATAGGGGGATTTATAATCCCGATCCATGCAGTAACATCATTTTGAACCCATTCCATTTGAATTGGTGCTTTCTCCATCATGATTATTGTGAAGAGACATCGACCAAAATTAGCCTTGGACAATTTATTTGTGAAAATGTATGTCTATTTAAATACGAACCACACGTAAAAAAATCTGGTCAAATTTTAATTGTTAATGTCGACTCTTTAGTTATAAGATCAGCTAAGCCTTATTTGGCTACTCCTGGAGCAACTGTTCATGGTCATTATGGGAAAATCCTTTACGAAGGAGATACATTAGTTACATTTATATATGAAAAATCGAGATCTGGTGACATAACGCAAGGTCTTCCAAAAGTAGAACAAATCTTAGAAGTGCGTTCGATTGATTCAATATCGATGAACCTCGAAAGGAGAGTTGAAGGTTGGAACGAACGTATACCAAGAATTCTTGAGATCCCCTGGGGGTTTTTGATTGGAGCTGAGCTAACCATAGCCCAAAGTTGTATCTCTTTGGTTAATAAGATCCAAAAGGTTTATCGATCCCAGGGGGTACAGATCCATAATAGACATATAGAGATTATTGTACGTCAAGTAACATCAAAAGTGTTGGTTTCAGAAGATGGAATGTCTAATGTTTTTTCGCCTGGAGAATTAATCGGATTGTTGCGAGCGGAACGAGCAGGGCGTGCTTTGGACGAATCGATCTGTTATCGGGCAATCTTATTGGGAATAACAAGAGCGTCTCTGAATACTCAAAGTTTCATATCCGAAGCAAGTTTTCAAGAAACCGCTCGAGTTTTAGCAAAAGCTGCTCTACGAGGTCGTATTGATTGGTTGAAAGGCCTGAAAGAGAACGTTGTTCTGGGGGGGATTATACCTGTTGGTACCGGATTCCAAAAATTTGTGCACCGTTCAAGGCAAGACAAAAACATTTATTTGGAAATCAAAAGAAAAAATCTATTCGAGTTGGAAATGAGAGATATTTTGTTACACCATAGAGAATTATTTTGTTCTTGCGCGACAAACAATTTCCATGAGACAAATTTACATGAGACATCAGAACAATCATTTATGCGATTTAATGATTCCTAAGAGCGGATTCATTTTAACTTTAACTATCTTTTAACTATACTGGTCTTATTATTGATTTGGTAATAAATAAAATAAGTAATTAAAAAAATTTATGGTTTGTGCCGTGTATCGATGGTCAATCCCCGGTAGAAGGTTCCATCGGAACAATTATTTATTTCAAGGTACCTCGTCTCTTTGTTAATAATAAGAAAAAGAAAAAACAAAAAGGAAGTGTGGGAAAAAATGACAAGAAGATATTGGAATATCAATTTGGAAGAGATGATGGAAGCAGGAGTTCATTTTGGTCATGGTACTAAGAAATGGAATCCTAGAATGGCCCCTTACATCTCTGCAAAGCGTAAAGGTATTCATATTACAAATCTCGCTAGAACTGCTCGTTTTTTATCAGAAGCCTGTGATTTAGTTTTTGATGCATCAAGTAGGGGAAAAAGCTTCTTAATCGTCGGTACCAAAAATAAAGCATCGGATTCAGTAGCATCAGCTGCAATAAGGGCTCGGTCTCATTTTATTAATCAAAAATGGCTCGGTGGTACGTTAACGAATTGGTCCACTACAGAAACGAGACTTTATAAGTTCAGGGACTTAAGAGCAGAAGAAAAGATGGGGAAACTCAACCGTCTCCCCAAAAGAGATGCAGCAATGTTGAAGAGAAAATTATCTACCTTGCAAACATATCTCGGTGGGATCAAATATATGACGGGATTGCCTGATATTGTGATCATCGTTGATCAGCAAGAAGAATATACGGCTCTTCGAGAATGTGCCATTTTGGGGATTCCGACGATTTGTTTAATCGATACAAATTGTGATCCAGATCTTGCAGATATTTCGATTCCGGCCAACGATGACGCTATAGCTTCAATTCGATTGATTCTTAACAAATTAGTATCCGCAATTTGTGAGGGTCGTTCTAGCTATATAAGAAATCGTTGATTATGATTAAGATTAAGAATAATAAGATTAGTTAATGTTAACTATTGGGCAACTCCATAGATTTATTGGATCGGTTACTTTTTTTTTTGAATTTTTTAAAATAGATAAAAAAAAAGAACTGGGGATATTGATATATATTATGATGTTATGTGATTTCTTGGTATCCTAAATATATGATTAATGATTCAAGTTGGTGAGTTGAGAAAGAAATGGTTGAATCAAACTAATTCCTTTTTTGAAGTTCAATTTCTATCAGAGGACAATATGAATGTTATACCATGTTACATTAAAACACTCAAGGGGTTATACGATATATCGGGTGTAGAAGTAGGCCAGCATTTCTATTGGCAAATAGGAGGTTTACAAATCCATGCCCAAGTACTTATCACTTCTTGGGTCGTAATTGCTATCTTGTTAGGTTCAGTCATCATAGCTGTTCGGAATCCACAAACCATTCCGACCGACGGTCAGAATTTCTTTGAATATGTCCTTGAATTTATTCGAGACTTGAGCAAAACCCAGATTGGAGAAGAATATGGACCTTGGGTTCCCTTTATTGGAACTATGTTCCTATTTATTTTTGTTTCTAATTGGTCAGGTGCTCTTTTACCTTGGAAAATCATACAGTTACCTCATGGGGAGTTAGCTGCGCCCACGAATGATATAAATACTACTGTTGCTTTAGCTTTACCCACGTCAGTGGCATATTTTTATGCGGGTCTTACCAAAAAAGGATTGGGTTATTTCGAGAAATACATCAAACCAACTCCAATACTTTTACCAATTAACATCCTAGAAGATTTCACAAAACCTTTATCTCTTAGTTTTCGACTATTCGGGAATATATTGGCTGATGAATTAGTAGTTGTTGTTCTTGTTTCTTTAGTCCCTTCAGTAGTTCCTATACCTGTCATGTTTCTTGGATTATTTACAAGTGGTATTCAAGCTCTTATTTTTGCAACGTTAGCCGCGGCTTATATAGGCGAATCCATGGAGGGTCATCATTGACTAGTTTTCGAAATAGTCTTTTTTTTAGCTTATCCCAATTCATGCATGGTTCAAGATAATCTGCTTGGTTGGAGAACATAATAGATATAAATACGTATGAATATATGACCTAAAGTCGTAGGAGAGAAGATGAACGATATTACGGAATTGTAAAAAAAAAAATATATATATATGTATTGATATACATATTGATATCGTTATATTGATATATTGATATCGTTGATATTGATCATATTGATATCCATTGCATATATTGATGATTGCATATATTGATTTGATTGCAGTTTACTGCATTTAGATTAGATGGATTACAAGATAAGTCAAGTCCTTTCTTCTGTTTCATTTGTGATTGTGGATTGGATGAAAAAACAGATGAACTCAAGGATATAGAAGAGTAAAGAACGAAGGATTGAATGAAAGAATGGTTGGAAAGAAAGAAATGCAATAACTAGAACCGTATGTATATGGATTTACAAAAACTTCATCATGGGTAGAAACTAAAAACGAGATATCGAAGTAGTTCTGACGAGTCAGTAATATTATCATTAGTTTTTAGTTACTTCGACCCAATAGATCTTAATGATCAAACTTAATGATAAAATTAAGTAATAATTCATTGGTTGATTGTATCATTAACCATTTCTTTTTCTTTTTTTTTTGTGCGAGGGACTTACCATGAATCCACTGAT